TAAGCCAGAAAACACAATATGTGCTCCCGCTACACCTTCGTAACTCCAAATACCTGGATTCGTTACAGTCCCCCCTGTGATACTCCAACCGCCCCATGAATTGGTTATTCCTAAACGAGTCATGAAGGGTATAACGAACATACCCTGTCTCCACATTGGATCAAGAACAGGATCAGAAGGATCAAAAACCGCTAATTCATACAGAGCCATCGAACCGGCCCAACCAGCAACCAGAGCTGTATGCATTATATGAACAGAAAGCAACCGACCGGGATCATTCAATACAACGGTATGAACACGATACCAAGGCAAACCCATGGAAATACCCCTTATATCAAAGATAAATGGACACTACGTAACTTTATTGCATTGGAAAAGACTATAATATGACTATCCTATGGACCACTCTTGTTAAGTCGATTATTTCCGAACAAGGGTTTCTATTCTGTTGGTAATAATGGAATAATTCTGTTCGTAGGAACAAAGAGAAGCAGATTTATTCTATACTCGATAAGTACCAATACGCAATGGGGGAGTTGATCCCATTTTCTATGAGCGAATGAGTCCATACTTATTTATCATTAGAAAGACCTATTAGTAATAATTTGAGTTTATTCATTCTGTCTTTCTTTATGAATTTTTAGAATCTATGGATAAAATAAATACGATAAAAACCAATATGAATATTATAAAGACAATAAAAAAAACTGTTACGTTTCCACCTCAAAGTGAAATATAGTATTTAATTCTTTCTTTCATTTAATGCCTATTGGTGTTCCAAAAGTTATATTCCGAAATCCTGGAGATCCAATTTCATCTTGGGTTGACGTATAGTGCGACTTGTCAGATATATTGGGTCATATGGTATTTCCCCGTTCTCTCCCCCGATCGAGATATCCCCCGTTTCGCCCAAGAAAGATAAATTGAATCATCAAAAATTTGGAGCGTGAAGTGCAATTAGATCCATTTTTGAGGGGATTCATATTACTATTATCAATTAGAATAATTCAATTAGAATAATTTATGGTTGGCTTGGTTGGACTAAAAAAATGAAGTATCCAGGCTCCGTTTAGAAAAAACCCAATTGGATTGGTAAGATATCTATGATTGCTATTCATATTTTTTCTTTGTAAAGAGATCCTAATTGTCAAGCAAAGTTATCTCAACTCTAATAAATACTTGTATAAAATGAATTGAAAAAAAAAAAAAAAAGAAATACAAAAAGAAATGGTAATGGGAGCATTTGTCCTATATGTACAAATCCAAATCGGGCGGATCTTTACCCGGAGTAGAGCATAAACCTAAAAAGATGAAACAGACCCATTCAGGAACAAGAAAATACCATCGCGGTTTGGATTAAATCTCGATGAAAGAATACATCAATGAGAAGTTAATTCGATAAGTTTAATGACCCTTTCTTATAACTTCGAATTTTATAATGGAAAATCGAAAATATAAAAAAGGAGTAAAAACTCGTCTTTATTGAAAAATCGAAGAAAAGCCCTTTCGTTAGAAGTAAGAAAGAACCTTTCTAGAAAAAAAAGAAAGAGGACTTGAATCTATACATTGATTCACAATTTTTTTGAACCGTATGCATCAAAAGGCGCATGTACGGTTCCTAAGGGATACAATTTTACCCTAATCAACCGACTTTATCGAGAAAGATTACTTTTTTTAGGCCAAGGGATTAGTACCGAGCTTTCGAATCAACTTATTGGTCTTATGATATATCTCAGTATGGAGGATGAGACCAAAGAGCTGTATTTGTTTGTAAACTCTCCTGGGGGCTGGGTAATACCTGGGATCGCCATTTATGATACTATGCAATTTGTGCGACCAGATGTCCATACAGTATGCATAGGATTAGCTGCTTCAATGGGATCTTTTATCCTGGTCGGAGGACAACTTACCAAACGTATAGCATTCCCTCACGCTTGGCGCCAATGAGGTTTTTATTTGAGAGAAAAAAGAAGACTATGCCTTCGCCATATGAATACTAAGTAATAATAGCATGGCACTTCGAATTCGATATGATAAATTTTTGTATTGTTTTTTTTTCAAAACATTAGATTCTATATCGAGAGAGTAGTATGAGATAAGGGGTATTTCCGATTTTCTCTTATCTATCGGGAGTTCAGTTCAGCGTCACAAACTTTTTTGTTTTCATACCGGAGAGTTCTTAACAATATTTATGTTATGAAAGAGTACGAAAAAAAAATATTTTTTCCTTATTTGATCGGATTAAAAAGAAACTTTGGGATTGCTGAATCACAGACAAAAAAAGAAAAAAATAAACATATAAAGCAACGGAGCCATCATAGTATTTTTTAACTCCTCCGAAAGGAAGGATGGCAATTTGATTATTTACCCATCTGAGTCTGATAGATTCTATTTTTATCTTTCTTCAATAGAAAGGAGGGGGGTCAATTTTCTTGTAGAGCCGTATGCACAAAAGATGCCTGTACGGTTGTTCAATTCTATCTTTTTTCTATTCTGTATCTTTCTTTTCTCTTTGCTTTATCATGCGAGATAGGGGAAGCTTTTATTTTGTTATATCATCAGGGTAATGATGCATGAACCTGCTAGTGCTTTTTATATGGCACAAGTAGGCGAATTTGTCGTGGAAGCGGAAGAACTGCTGAAACTGCGTGAAACCCTCACAAGGGTTTATGCAGAAAGAACGGGCAAACCCTTATGGGTTGTATCCGAAGATATGGAAAGAGATATTTTTATGTCAGCAACAGAAGCCCAAGCTTATGGAATTGTTGATTTTGTAGCGGTTCAAGGAAAATAACATGGATTTCGCGCAAATCTTTGATTTGAGATTTTATCTTCGAATTGAATATTCTATTAAATAGAAGTAATTCACCACCATTCGGTTAGGATCAATCTAAACCAACCCATCATATTATGTATACGATCCAACATGCCAACTATTAAACAACTTATTAGAAATACAAGACAGCCAATCAAAAATGTCACGAAATCCCCCGCTCTTCGGGGGTGCCCTCAGCGTCGAGGAACATGTACTAGGGTGTATGTGCGACTCGTTTAGATCATGAGCTGGCACAAAAGCAAGAAAACGACTTTTACAGTATCAATGATCAGTACCGGTGAATGGGATAGGATGGAAAAAGGAACTCCATCCATTATTCAAAAAAAACTCTACCATATCCCTCTATTGTGTATGAAGTTTATGGTTTCCGTTGGTGTAAATCCAATCACCTGAATTTAAGATGATAAGAAATTCTCCATTGGTAACAAATGGTTATCCATTAAGCGGAGGAAATCTTATTTAAAAAGCATAAAACATAAAGATTAGGTAGGCTCCCAATCTGGCAAGAACGGACTAAGAGGGTCAGCTACCCAGCAAACTTTCATAATTAAATACCGTTACTGTATAGGTAGATCTGATTGTGAAAGACCTATTACTGGATAATTCATGGGTAGAGCCAAAGCGTGTGAACTATACAAGTTCCCAATAACATCAATTAGTTGATTAAATATTAAATTAAAGTATAAACTAAAGGCTCCGGTGTATAGAGAAGACCTCACCGTTTAAGAAGTAACCATAGAAACGAAGGAACCCACTATTTCTTTTATTTACTATATTTTTGATACCTAGGAAAATAAAATTTCTTATTTCTGTCTTATTTCGCAATGAAATACCTAAAAAAAAAATAAAAAATCGTGGTCGGGAAGGTTAGAGTAGCCAAAGCCATTGGAATTTTGATTTTATACATTGGAAAAATCCGTTTTGTTATTAATAGACTAGGAAGGGGGAAAAGAATAACTGAAAGAAAGGCAATCAATTAGTTATTCGTCAAAGTTTCATTTATTCAATGACCAGAATTAAACGGGGATATATAGCTCGGAGACGTAGAACAAAAATTCGTTTATTTGCATCAAGCTTTCGAGGGGCTCATTCAAGGCTTACTAGAACTATTACTCAACAGAAAATAAGAGCTTTAGTTTCGGCTCATCGGGATAGGGATAGGAAAAAGAGAGATTTTCGTCGTTTGTGGATCACTAGGATAAACGCAGTAATTCGCGAAAGGGGAGTATCCTATAGTTATAGTAGATTAATACACGATCTGTACAAGAGACAGTTGCTTCTTAACCGTAAAATACTTGCACAAATAGCTATATCAAATAGGAATTGTCTTTATATGATTTCGAACGAAATCATAAAGGAAGTAGATTGGAAAGAATCCACCAGAATAATTTAAATTGAGTTACCCGGAGAATGAACTCCGGGAAGGTAGAGTAGAAATTAGTATGAGAAAATATGCTAAAGTAGTCAAAATGAATGAACACGTTCAATTCAATAAAAACAGATTTCTTTTTTTCCGATTCATTTTTTTCTTACGACACGATACTCAAATCTAGATTCACTTAAATCTAGATTCTTGTAATTATGATTCAAGTGAAGAAAAAGTAAGCCTATTTATTTCGGGCTTTAAAACCAGTAGTTCTAGCGGTCGACTCGGTTCTTTCAAATTGTTTCTCATTATTGAGAAAAGGTAACAAAGATAAAATACGAGCTTGTTTTATAGCAAGAGTAATTAATCGTTGTTGTTTCAAGGTCAATCTATTCACACGTCTTGATAATATTTTTCCTTGTTCACTAATAAATCGACTAATTAAACTCATGTTTCTATAATCAATTCGATCCCCCGATTGAATCGGGGGCAAACGCCTACGAAAAGATCGCTTGAATTTAAGAAAAGGTCGCTTGGATTTATCCATGGTTTGTTTGTTTAATTTATTCCTTATCCCTAAAATCCTATTTCTTAATTCTAATTCATTTTAAATCCACCCAAAATAGGATTTAAAAAAAATAGGATTTGTTTATTTTCTATTTAAATATGTTATATATATAATGTCATTTTTTCCCCTTCCTTGAAAGGGTAAGACACAGGTACTTGGTTCGCTCTATTTCTTTATCTCCCCATGAATCGTATGTTTGTAACAATAGGGACAGAATTTTTTCAATTCAA